CCAATGCTTCGTTATTGGAGCAGATAGCAACAACCATTTCATCGGACATGCGTCTTTTTTATTTTCCAATGGATTTACATGTTTCATTAATGGAAATTGTTTGATGTAGTGAATAAGAGGCTCTGCTCTGGTTGTTCGCCGTTCAAGAATTCTTGTTTAGGCAGTTCATACCATCCATACAGAGTGTTTTGATCTAAGATTTCAATTCTTCCATGTTTCAGCAGTAGCACCATGGAGCTAAGGTCCAAAATATGGAATAAACAAGTCTTTCCACGACTCTGCCACCCGGTCAATTCTGTTCCACTTAATCCCTCTTTCATGGCCACATATCTTTCCGGCTAAGGAATGGGGAATCCTTCTCCTATTATACTTACACGAATCACATGTTTCATTTCTTCCGGTAAAATCCATCTCTTTCTCCACAATGCCTTTATCATTTGATCCAATAGCGTTCCGTTAGATAGGAACAGATTTGATAAATACTGATAACTCTCGGATCGAGTATTAGAACGGAAAGATCCATTAAATAATGAACTATTGGTTCTAATGGTTTTAAGACGTCTCTGGCTATGAATCAACAATTCGAATTGCGCCTGATCCCTGACGAACCAGGGTGCAGAGATAGAATCTGGGGGAGAAGGAGGCCTCTTTGACTCTGACTCTGACTCTAACTCTAACTCTGACTCTGACTCTGACTCTGACTCTAACTCTGACTCTGACTCTGACTCTGACTCTGACTCTGACTCTGACTCTGACTCTGACATCTCTTCATCTGCAAAGAATTCTCGACGTGAAAACACAGAGGGCGGATCTTGGAATAGTAAAAAGAATGGCTCTGGAGGGCTCCAAATGAATTGGCTTATTCGAAAAAAGCCTTGTTCTTTGGAAAATCTATTTCGTACCCCGTACTGCATGGTTCCACTCTGCAAGAACTCCGAATCATTCTCATCCTCATCCCCCTTATCTTGTTCTTCGGGATCTTCACCTCGTGCACGGGCCAGCATGATTTGGAAGAGCTCAAAATAATCCAGTTCAGGCTCCTGTTCACGAGGCCACCTGTCCCGAAATGACTTGGCCCAATAGGGAAATTCCAATTCATCGGTCCTTTCGATAAAATCAAATAGATTGTCATAAGGGTACCATATTCTAGGAGCCCCAATTATGTTATGGAATGAACTCCCCCCCCTCCTATCCGGGAGGGGGGATCCTTCTCCTTCCTCTTCTCCAAACCCCGATTCGCCATCTTCTTCAAACTCCCATTCGCCTTTTTCTTCAAACCCCGATTCGCCTTCTTTTTCATAGAGAAATTTCTGATCAATGATAGAACAAGATCCATTTTGCATCATATATAACGGATTCCTTGGTTCGGACCGAAGAAGCAATGTCACTCGATCATTATCAAACTGACTGCAATCTTTTTCTGTCCGTGAGGATCCCACCAGAGCGACTTCTACTTCTAATAGGCCGTTAACTAGATCAGAATCATCCTCAGCGAATTTATAAGAAGCGGCGAGCCCATTTGCATTTGGATCATCGGGTCCGAGTGGAGACCAAATATCTTGAGCGACCGATCCGGCAGAACAACTCAAAAGATAAAGAAGTATCGTTAATCTCTTCATGCTCATTCCAAGTTCGAAGTACCATTTGGACAAATAAGAATCCCCTGCCGCACTGAAGTTTGTCTTTAGAAAGATAGATATAGGATCTATGGGGCAATTACTTAGGCAATTACTTAGAAGTACATTTTGTGCAACAGCCCTTCCTATCTGATAGAAAATGATCCCATGATCCCTAACCGATCTTACCCGGTATCGAAACTCCCAAAATTGTCTATGAAGAGCTGATCTAATTGTATTAGTGTCTATAATTGATTTCTTCTGTGCAAGACTAATTGATATGGCCTCATTGGTAAGTGCTACAAGATCTCGTGCACAGGGATCCATGGTTATGGACCCGAATCCGTTAGTATGGAACATTTTCTTTTCCAAGTGAAATCCCCTACTATATGAAAGAATGAAAAAGTGCTTTCGCCGTTGTGGAATAAGAGGCCTTCGCATCTTAATGCATGTATTGAATTTATTCGGAGCTATTAGACCGGGATCCACTTTTTTGGGAATATGAGTCGAAGCAATAACAAGAAAATTTCTAGTGGAACCTCTTTCACAATCTCTGTAGAGATAGTTCTCTAATAGACCGAGGGATAAGTAATTCGACTCATTCACAGACAGATCATGAATGTTTGGAATCCATATTATGCAATGGGACATTGCTTTTGCGAATTCTAATCGAACTAATTCTAATTGAAAGGTGGTATTAAATGGGACCGTTTCTATTTCCGGCGCCGTATATGCAGCTCGCGCTTCCATCATAGTTATCCACAGCTCCATATCAAAACCAAAGTCAGCATCGATATCGCCAATATCATCAAAATCGTCATCATCAAAATCGTCATCATCCGTAGTGTTGCTATCGTCCTCAATCTCATCCAAATCATCCTCTT